AATTTGAACAGACAATACACGGATTGAGTAGAAAATTATTTTCAACAGAAAAAGTAAAAATACGTTCTTTATTTCCAGAACACAAACGAGAAAAAATTGATTCAGAATATCGAATCCAAATTTTAAAATGTTTATTCGATGCAGTTATAACCGATCCCAACACTAAAACAATTAGAAAAAAATCTATTGGAATAAAAGAAATTAGTAAAAAAGTTCCTCGGTGGTCATACAAATTAATGGATAATTTAAAGAGACAAAACGAAGAAAACGTGGCAGAGAATCGTGCAATTCGTGCAAGAAGAGGCAAACGCGCATTGATTTTTACTAAAACCCAGCCAAATAACGATCCTGATACTAATCCTAATAACAAATATACTAACAATCTTGATAAAAGAGAGGAAGTAACGGTGATACGTTATGCGCAACAATCGGATTTTCGTCGAGAGATAATCAAAGGCTCCATGCGCGCACAAAGACGCAAAACCGTTACTTGGGAACTGTTTCAAGCAAATCCCCATTCGCCCCTTTTTTTGGACAGAATAGAGAAACCCTTTTATTTTTCTTTTGATATTTCCGGACCGATGAAAGTAATTTTTAGAAATTTGATGTGGAAAAAAAAAGAGAAAAAACCTTCTGATTATACAAACGAAAAGACAAAAAAAATTGATAAAAAAGAAGAATACAAAAGAAAAGAAAAAGCACGGATGGAAATAGCCGAAACCTGGGATAGCATTTTATTTGCTCAAGCAATAAGAGGTTTTCTGTTATTAACTCAATCCTTTCTTAGAAAATATATTATATTACCTTCATTGATAATAGCTAAAAATATCGCTGGCATACTATTATTTCAAGTGAACGAGTGGGACCAGGATTTTAAGGATTTGAAGAGGGAAATGCATGTTAAATGCACCTATAATGGTGTTCAATTATCCGAAACAGAATTTCCGAAAAACTGGTTAACAGACGGGATTCAGATAAAGATCCTATTTCCTTTTTCCCTAAAACCCTGGCACAGATCTAAGCGGCAATCCCTTCATAAAGATCCAATGAAAAAAATAAAAGGCCAAGAAAGTGATTTTTTTTTTTTAACAGTTTGGGGAATGGAAACCGAACTGCCTTTTGGTTCTCCCCGAAAACGACATTCATTTTTTGAACCCGTTTTTAAAGAATTAAAAAAAAAAATTCGAAAATGGAAAACTAAGCCTTTTAGAGTTTTAAGAGTTTTAAAAGTAAAAGAAAGAACAAAAGTTTTCCGAAAAGTCGCAAAAGAAACAAACAAATGGGGCATCAAAAGCATTCAATTTCTAAAAGGAGGACTAAAAAAACTTTCAAAAAGAAAGCCAATTCGATTAGTTAGATTGAGAGAAATAGATGACTTGGGTAAAACTAAAAAAGATTCGATAATCAGTAATCAGACGATTCACGAATCCCCTATTCAAATTCGATATATGCATTGGACAAATTTCTCACTGACAGAAAAAAAACTGAAAGATCTGAGTAATAGAACAAACATAATCAGAAAGCAAGTAGAAAAAATTACAAAAGATAAGAAAAAAGGATTGCTAACTCAAGAAATAAATATTAGTTCTAACAAAATCAGTTATCGTACTAAAATAGTAGAATCATCAACAAAGATTTGGCAGATATTAAAAAGAAGGAGTATTCGATTAATCCGTAAATCATATTTTTTTATAAAATTTGTGATTGAAAAGATATACATAAATATTTTTCTATCTATTCTTAATATTCCAAGAATCAATGCAAAACTTTTTCTTGAATCAACAAAAAAAATTCAAATTATTGATAAAAACGTCCACAATAATGAAGCAAATAAGGAAAAAATTAATAAAACAAATAAAAATAGAATTCACTTTCTTTCGACTATAAAAAAATTACTTTGTAAGATTAGTAATAATAATAAAAATTCAAACATTTTTGGGGATTTATCTTCTTTCTCACAATCACAAGCATATGTATTTTACAAATTCTCACAAACACAAGTTATTAACTTTTCGAATTTAAGATCTGTCCTTCAATATCACGGAACATCTCTTTTTCTTAAGAATGAAATAAAAGATTCTTTTGAAAAACAAGGAATATTTCATTACGAATTAAGACATAAACCTTTTTGGAATTTTGCAATGAATGAATGGAAAACCTGGTTAAGGGGTCATTATCAATATCAATACAATTTATCTCGTATTAGATGGCTTAGATTAGTACCCCAAAAATGGCGAAATAGAGCCAATCAAGACTGTATAACTAAAAATCAAGATTTAAACAAAAAACATTCATATGAAAAAAACCGATTAACTCATTACGAAAAAGAAAAACAAAATCTTTTTGAAGCAGACCCATTACGGAATCAAAAATCGAATTTTAAAAAACACTATAGATATGATCTTTTATCATATAAATCTATTAATTATGAAGATAAGAAAGACTCGTATAGTCATAGATCACTATTCCAAGTAAAGAATAAAGAAGAAAGTTTTTATAATTACAACATAGCGCAAGGCAAATTATTTGGTATGCTGGGAGGTATCCCTATCAATAATTATCTCGGGGAAGACGATATTATGGATATAGAGAAATTTTCGGATAGAAAATATTTTGATTGGAGACTTCTCCATTTTTGTCTTAGAAACAAGATCGATATTCGATCCTGGGTTGATATGGATACTGGTACCAACAGTAATGAAAATACTAAAATTGGGGCGGATAATTATCAAATAGTTGATGAAATTAATAAAAAAGGTCTTTTTTCTCTTACAATTCATCAAAATGAAGAAATTACCCCATCGAATCAAAAAAGCTTCTTTTTTGATTGGATGAGAATGAATGACGAAATACTAAGTAGTCCTATATCAAATCTGGAGCTGTGGTTCTTCCCAGAATTTGTGCTACTTTTTAATGCATATAAAATGAAACCGTGGATCATACCAATCAAATTACTTCTTTTCAATTTTACTGGAAATGCAAATGGGACTAAAAACATAACTGCAAAGAAAAAGGAAGATCTTTTTCTATCATCGAATCAAAAAAAATCTATTGAATTAGAAAATAGAAGTCAAGAAGAAAGAGAACCCACAGGCCAAGGAAATCCTAGATCAGATGGCCAAAACCAAGTAAGTCTTGGATCAGTTCTCTCAAACCAAGAAAAAGATGTTGAAGAAAAGTATGCGGGATCTGACATGAAAAAACGTAGAAAGACAAAGCAATACAAGAGAAACACAGAAGCAGAGCTTTATTTCTTCCTAAAAAAATATTTGCGTTTTCAGTTGAGATTGGATGATTCTTTAAATCAAAAGATAATCAATAATATCCAAATATATTGTCTCCTGCTTCGACTGATAAATCCAAGAGAAATTGCTATATCCTCTATTCAAAGGGGAGAAATGAGTCTGGATATTTTGATTGTTCAGAAGGATTTCACTCTTACCGAATTGATGAAAAGGGGAATATTGATTATCGAACCGCTTCGTCTGTCTGTAAAAAATGATGGACAATTTTTTATATATCAAACCGTAGGTATTTCGGTGGTTCATAAGAATAAGCGCCACTTTAAATTTAATAAAAGATACCGAGAAAAAAGCTATGTTGATAAGAAAAATTTTGATGAATCCATTCCAAGCCCTCAAATAATGACTGGAACTAAAGACAAAAATCATTATGATTTGCTTGTTCCTGAAACTATTTTATTCCCTAACCGTCGTAGAGAATTGAGAACTCTAATTTGTTTCAATTCGAAGAAGATAAATGGTATGCATAATTACGTTTTGGATAAAAGCAAAGATCTTACTAGAGAAAAAAAGCAATTGATTAACTTAAAGTTCTTTCTTTGGCCCAATTATCGATTAGAAGATTTAGTTTGTATGAATCGCTATTGGTTTAATACCAATAATGGCAGTCGTTTCAGTATGGTAAGGATACGTATATACCCACGATTGAAAATTCGTTAATACTATGTTTTTCCTATCTATGATGTACTGTGTCGGATATATGAAAACAAAGAGATGCACACATGCCTTGTCTTCCATTCCATTCTGATACATGATACCAATTTAATGATATCAATTAGATCTATAAATAAATCAACAGAATCTTTTTTTTTAGGTCTAAAATTTTCTCTTTTGAACAAATATAGCATCCTTTTGGATCCCTAATCAAATTGCAAATTGAATTGATTATTGGTTGCTTTTAGAGCAAGTTGATAACGAACGTAAGATTATTGTGTATATCAAATTAAAATGACTAGCATTATTATTACTGATCAGTAAAATTCATATAAAAAGGAGGGAGGGGATTTCGTTTTATGGTAAAAAATTCATTCATCTCAATTATTTTTCAAGAAAAAAAAGAAGCAAACTGCGGGTCTGTTGAATTTCAAGTATTCAGTTTCACCAATAAGATACGAAGACTTACTTCACATTTGGAATTGCACAGAAAAGACTATTTATCTCAGAGAGGGCTACGGAAAATTCTGGAAAAACGCCAACGGCTGCTATCTTATTTGGCAAAGAAAAATAGAGTACGTTATAAAGAATTAATTAGTCAGTTGAATATTCGGGAGTCAAAAAATCGTTAATTAAAAAAAAATGGGAATTTTTTGATTTATTAGATTTTGAATCTTGATGAACTTCTTTTCGTTTTCAACAATTCATGTAAGAATGAATCGAGGAAAAACCTATGAATATACTAGCTACTGGAAAAGACCTTATGGTAGTCAATATGGGACCTCACCACCCATCAATGCACGGTGTTCTTCGTCTCATCGTTACTCTAGATGGTGAAGATGTTATTGACTGTGAACCAATATTGGGTTATTTACACAGAGGGATGGAAAAAATTGCGGAAAACCGAACAATTATACAATATCTGCCTTATGTAACACGTTGGGATTATTTAGCTACTATGTTCACAGAAGCAATAACTGTAAATGGACCAGAACAGTTGGGAAATATTCAAGTACCTAAAAGGGCCAGCTATATCAGAGTAATTATGTTGGAGTTGAGTCGTATAGCTTCTCATCTGTTATGGCTTGGGCCTTTTATGGCAGATATTGGTGCACAGACTCCTTTCTTCTATATTTTCAGAGAAAGAGAATTAGTATATGATCTATTCGAAGCTGCCACCGGTATGAGAATGATGCATAATTATTTTCGTATCGGAGGAATAGCAGCTGATTTACCTCATGGCTGGATAGATAAATGTTTGGATTTCTGTGAGTATTTTTTAACGGGGGTTGTTGAATATCAAAAACTTATTACGCGAAACCCTATTTTTTTAGAACGAGTTGAAGGAGTAGGCATTATTGGTGGAGAAGAAGCAATAAATTGGGGTTTGTCAGGACCAATGCTACGAGCGTCTGGACTAGAATGGGATCTTCGTAAAGTCGATCATTATGAGTGTTACGACGAATTTGATTGGGAAGTACAGTGGCAAAAAGAAGGAGATTCATTAGCCCGTTATTTAGTCCGAATGGGTGAAATGACGGAATCCATAAAAATTATTCAACAAGCTTTGGAAGGAATTCCGGGGGGTCCCTATGAGAATTTAGAAATCCGATGCTTTGATAGAGAAAGCAATCCAGAATGGAATGATTTTGAAGATCGATTCATTAGTAAAAAACCCTCTCCCACTTTTGAATTGCCGAAACAAGAACTTTATGTAAGAGTCGAAGCCCCAAAAGGAGAATTGGGAATTTTTCTGATAGGAGATCAAAGCGTTTTTCCTTGGAGATGGAAAATTCGCCCACCGGGTTTTATCAATTTGCAAATTCTTCCCCAGTTAGTTAAAAGAATGAAATTGGCTGATATTATGACGATACTAGGTAGTATAGATATCATTATGGGAGAAGTTGATCGTTGAAATGATAATTGATACAACAGAAGTACAAGATATCAATTCTTTTTCCAAATTGGAATCCTTAAAAGAGGTCTATGGGATCATATGGATGCTTGCCCTTATTTTCACTCCTGTATTGGGAATCACAATAGGTGTACTCGTAATTGTGTGGTTAGAAAGAGAAGTATCCGCAGGAATACAACAACGTATTGGGCCTGAATACGCCAGCCCCTTGGGAATTCTTCAAGCTTTAGCCGATGGGACAAAACTACTTTTCAAAGAGAATCTTCTTCCATCGAGAGGAAATACTCGTTTATTCAGTATTGGACCATCTATAGCAGTCATATCAATTCTACTAAGTTATTCAGTAATTCCTTTTAGTTATCACCTTGTTTTAGCTGATCTCAATATCGGTATTTTTTTATGGATTGCCATTTCAAGTATTGCTCCTATTGGACTTCTTATGTCAGGATATGGCTCAAATAATAAATATTCCTTTTTAGGTGGTCTGCGAGCTGCTGCTCAATCGATTAGTTATGAAATACCATTAACTTTATGTGTTTTATCAATATCTCTACGTGCGATTCGCTAAAACCGAAGCTTTTCTTTTCCCTATTCTTTTCGTTCGACAATAGATATCTTCAGTTTTTTATTCATTTATTTATTCTTTAAGTTAATAAAATAAATTAGGTAGTTATATATGAGTGAAAGAAAACAACTTAAAAATTCGCAGTAAAAGTGGATTGAGTCTCATTTCCTATGTACAAGAGTGAAGCGCAAGTAAACAAACATGGAAAAAGCCCTTTACCCCAAGATTGGTTGATTGGTCATCCTGACTTGAAGCGGGCTCAAAGGATCAACCGTATGGAGTTTTCAGTATCGTTTGTATGTATTACAATACATATATTACGAACGGGGGATTAAAAAAAGATAGGTGGATAGTAAGGAACACAAAAATACACACAAAGGATTAGTAATGAAGATTATGTAAATTATCTAAAAGGATACTTCTGCATAACATAAAAAGAATACTAATTGGGGCTTTAAGTTGGTAGAAATGATCAGGGAGTACTCCCCACAATTCCGATCCAGAGTATGCTCCTATCCACCGATTAAACAAATGACTGTCGGGAACGAAATAATCCTTTACCTTTTTTAAGCCCACCCCTTTTTCTCAGAACGAAGAAGAGGAACAAAAAAAATAGAAGAAATACACTTACACAATTACAATATAAACAAAAGAGATCTTTTTATTCTTTCTTTCATATATTCATAGAAATCAAATTCGTGTCATGATTCATGAACTAATGTAATGCCTAATTCTTTTTCGTAATCGAAAAAAAAAAAAAAATGATGGGTTCAAATATCTATTGATATTTATACAAGGAGTATTTTATTCAAGGATTTAGTAAGTTATTACTCAACACAGAAAAATTGAAATTCGTAAAGGATGAGATCAATTCAGAAATACTCTTTTTTATTTATTCTTATAGCAGACAGAATTCCATTGGTATAATTGGGGACCTTCCGATAGATTTTGACTCTATCTATCCTATAACCATATCAAGATAACTAATACTGGCTCGGTCCTTACATTTATTTGTGACCTTGAGGAGCCGTATGAGGTGAAAATCTCATGTACGGTTTTGTAATAGCGATGGGAACAGTAATGTTATCACCGACTATGATTATCTAACAGTTCAAGTACAGTTGATATAGTTGGGGCGCAGTCAAAATATGGTTTTTGGGGGTGGAATTTGTGGCGTCAACCCATAGGGTTTATGGTTTTTCTAATTTCTTCCCTAGCGGAATGCGAGAGATTACCTTTTGATTTACCAGAAGCAGAAGAAGAATTAGTAGCTGGTTATCAAACCGAATATTCAGGGATCCGATTTGGTTTATTTTACGTTGCTTCTTATCTAAATCTATTAGTTTCCTCATTATTCGTAACAGTTCTTTATTTGGGTGGTTGGAATCTTTCCATTCCGTACATATTTGTTCCTGAGCTATTTGAAATAAATAAAGCGGATGGCATCTTTGGAACGACAATTGGTATCTTTATTACATTAGCTAAAACTTATTTGTTCTTGTTCATTCCTATCACAACAAGATGGACTTTACCTAGATTAAGAATGGACCAACTATTAAATCTTGGCTGGAAATTTCTTTTACCTATTTCTCTCGGTAATCTATTATTAACAACTTCTTCCCAACTCCTTTCACTGTAAAGAAAAAAGGAATACGATATTTGCAACTTGTCTCAAACAAGAGAAAGAAAATAAAATTATTCATAAATATTCACGATATGTTCCCTATGGTAACTGGGTTCATGAATTATGGTCAACAAACAGTCCGGGCTGCAAGGTACATTGGTCAAAGTTTCATGATTACCTTATCCCAAACAAATCGTTTACCTGTAACTATTCAATATCCTTATGAAAAATTAATCACATCGGAGCGTTTCCGCGGTCGAATCCATTTTGAATTTGATAAATGTATTGCTTGTGAAGTATGTGTTCGTGTATGTCCTATAGATCTGCCAGTTGTTGATTGGAAATTGGAAACAGATATTCGAAAGAAACGATTGTTTAATTACAGTATTGATTTTGGAATTTGTATTTTTTGTGGTAACTGCATTGAGTATTGTCCAACAAATTGTTTATCAATGACTGAAGAATATGAACTTGCTACGTACGACCGTCACGAATTGAATTATAATCAAATTGCTTTAGGCCGTTTACCAATGTCAATAATTGACGATTTTACAATTCGAACAGTTTTGAATTCGCCTCAAAGAAAAAACGGGGAAACCTCTTGATTAAAGAGTAATTGCAAATTACTAAGGTTTCGTTTTGGTAGAAAGGGATAAGGTCTTTCTCTTTGCTTGGTCAAGAATTCCAAATCCCAACTATTGATTGGGTGCTGAGAGGTATGACTTAATTTGTATTGAAAGTCTATTAATATCTCCATAATTATTTCGAAATATATAGTTTTAATTTCCAACTGCCATTTCGAATAAAGAAAAGAACGAAATTGATCCAATAACTAGAACTATACCCGTATTAACTCACACCTATTAGATTAGAATTAAATTCAATTGGGAATGTATCATAAACAAATTTTTCCTGGTCGGTTCAATAAGGTCATGAAAAACATTTCGATTTATTTATCTCTTATTTTAATATAATGGATTTGCCTGGACCAATACATGATTTTCTTTTAGTTTTTCTGGGATCGGGTCTTATAGTAGGAGGTTTGGGAGTGGTATTACTTACCAACCCAATTTATTCTGCCTTTTCATTAGGATTGGTTCTTGTTTGTATATCCTTATTCTATATTCTATCAAATTCCCATTTTGTAGCTGCTGCACAACTTCTTATTTACGTCGGGGCTGTAAATGTTTTAATCATATTTGCTGTAATGTTCATGAATGGTTCAGACTATTCCAAAGATTTTAATTTGCATCTTTGGACTATTGGGGATGGGGTTACTTCTCTAGTTTGTACAAGTATTTTTTTTTCATTAATAACTACTATTCTAGATACGTCGTGGTATGGGATTATTTGGACTACACGATCCAACCAGATTATAGAGGAAGATTTGATAAGTAATAGTCAACAAATTGGCATTCATTTATCAACGGACTTTTTTCTTCCATTTGAACTGATTTCCATAATTCTTTTAGTTGCTTTGATAGGTGCAATTGCCGTGGCTCGTCAGTAAAAAATCTTTATAACTAGGAACAGAAATCCAAACTCAAACCTTTTCTGTGTTATCACATCCGTTTCCCTTAAATTCTATTTGAATACAGTTCTGTTCATGTATAAAATAAAATCGAAATTTTATTATTCGCTCTATTCGATCTATTCCCAATATATTCTTTTGTTCCGTACTTGTTATATTCTAAGCAATCGAATCACGTGAATTATTGTTCATATTGAAATGAATCGAAATTGGTACGGAGTTGGTCAATGATGCTCGAGCATGTACTTGTTTTAAGTGCCTATTTATTTTCTATCGGTATCTATGGATTGATCACGAGCCGAAATATGGTTCGGGCCCTGATGTGTCTTGAACTTATACTAAACGCGGTTAATATAAATTTCGTAACGTTTTCTGATTTTTTTGATAGTCGGCAATTAAAAGGAGATATTTTCTCAATTTTTGTTATAGCTATTGCAGCCGCTGAAGCAGCTATTGGATCAGCTATTGTTTCGTCAATTTATCGTAACAGAAAATCGACTCGTATCAATCAATCGACTTTGTTGAATAAGTAGTATTTAGAAATCATAATCTTGATCAATTCGAATTAGCATATATAATACGTCGTAACCTCGATCATGTTTGCGAAAAGATAAGAAATCAAAGTATCTTTGTTCGCTATTATTATTATGAGTTGATCCAGAAGTGGATTGATTAGAAAAATTCTGGTAAATCATTGATTCATCTGGTGTTTAAATATATGAGCCATTTCCAAATTTACTAGATCGAAAATTTAGGAGTTCAAAAAGTTATAGATCAAATGTCACATTCAGTAAAGATTTATGATACATGTATAGGGTGTACTCAATGTGTCCGCGCCTGCCCCACAGATGTATTAGAAATGATACCTTGGGACGGATGTAAAGCTAAGCAAATTGCTTCCGCTCCAAGAACAGAGGACTGTGTTGGTTGTAAGAGATGTGAATCCGCCTGTCCAACGGATTTCTTGAGTGTTCGAGTTTATTTATGGCATGAAACAACTCGAAGCATGGGTCTAGCTTATTGATATTGATACGTTTCAGAAAACCCCACTTGAATCCATTTCGAATCTTTTTTATTTTTTTTTTTACCGATTACCGACAAAAACCCGTACTCTAAAATAGAATTTATTCGATTCTTATTGGTTTTTTCTTTTTAGAGTACGGGTTTTTGTGGTACAAGTGTATCTTGTCTTTACCACGAATTATTTTCCTTGGTTAACACTAATTGTAGTTTTTCCGATAGCCGCGGGTTCTTTAATGTTCTTTCTGCCTCATAGAGGAAATAAGGTGACGAGAGGCTATACTATATATATATGCGTCTTAGAGCTCCTTCTAACGACCTATGCATTCTGTTATCATTTCCAGTTGGACGATCCATTAATCCAGCTGGCAGAGGATTATAAATGGATCAATTTTTTTGATTTTTACTGGAGATTGGGAATAGATGGACTTTCCTTAGGACCTATTTTACTGACAGGATTTATCACCACTTTAGCTACTGTAGCGGCTCGGCCAGTTACTCGGAATTCCCGATTATTCCATTTCCTGATGTTAGCAATGTACAGCGGTCAAATAGGATCATTTTCTTCTCGAGACCTTTTACTTTTTTTCATCATGTGGGAGTTAGAATTAATTCCCGTTTATCTACTTCTATCAATGTGGGGGGGAAAGAAACGTCTTTATTCAGCTACAAAGTTTATTTTGTACACTGCGGGAGGGTCTGTTTTTCTACTAATAGGAGTTTTGGGTATCGGTTTATATGGTTCCAATGAACCAATATTAAATTTGGAAACATTAGCTAATCAATCGTATCCCGTGGCACTGGAAATAATATTCTATATTGGATTTCTTATTGCTTTTGCTGTCAAATCACCGATTATACCCTTACATACATGGTTACCAGACACCCATGGAGAGGCGCATTACAGTACTTGTATGCTTCTAGCCGGAATCTTATTAAAAATGGGAGCGTATGGGTTGGTTCGGATCAATATGGAACTATTACCGCACGCTCATTCGATATTTTCTCCCTGGTTGATGATAGTAGGTACAATGCAAATAATTTATGCAGCTTCAACATCTCCTGGCCAACGGAATTTAAAAAAGAGAATAGCTTATTCCTCCGTATCTCATATGGGTTTCATAATTATAGGGATTGGATCGATAACCGATACGGGACTCAACGGAGCTATTTTACAAATAATTTCTCATGGGTTTATTAGCGCTGCACTTTTTTTCTTGGCAGGAACGAGTTATGATAGAATACGTCTTGGTTATCTTGACGAAATGGGCGGATTGGCTATCCCAATTCCAAAGATATTCACGATATTCAGTATCTTATCGATGGCTTCTCTTGCATTACCGGGCATGAGTGGTTTTGTTGCGGAATTGATAGTATTTTTTGGAATAATTACCAGCCAAAAATATTTTTTAATGCCAAAAATACTAATTACTTTTGTAATGGCAATTGGAATGATATTAACTCCTATTTATTCATTATCTATGTCACGGCAAATGTTCTATGGGTACAAGCTATTTACTGCTCAAAACTCTTATTTTTTTGATTCTGGCCCACGGGAGTTATTTGTTTTGATGTCTATTCTTCTGCCCGTAATAGGTATTGGTATTTATCCGGATTTCGTTCTCTCCCTATCAGTGGACAAGGTCGAAGCTATTCTATCTAATTTTTTGTTATAGATCGTTTTCATGAATAAAAAAATAAAAAAGCAATCCTATCCTTTTAAAAATTGTTCATTGGACAATGAAAAACGAAGTCTTTTTTCTTCTCTTAAGTTTAAGTTAAATAATAAATAAGTAAAAAAATAAATAAATAAATTTGAATTGTAACCAGACACCTTTGTCGGTTGTGAGAACCTTTTGAATCAAGTAGTGTAGGGATTCAAAAGGTTCTCGGTGGCTTACACTAAGTAAGTTTTATATGCGCTGTCCTATGTTTGTATTCATCAAGCCCTTTCTTGAATTCAATTGTATGTTAATTAAATGAACCATAACTATGTAATCCTATTCCTAATAGATTGACCCCGAAATAGCATATCCAAATTATAAGAAAGCCCATAGAAGCGACAATTGCCGACTTTACACCTTCCAAATTTGTATTTGTTCGAGTATGTAAATAAATCCCGAATATAGTCCAAGTAATAAATGCCCAAGTTTCCTTTGGATCCCAATTCCAATATGATCCCCATGCCTCATTAGCCCATACTGCTCCCGAAAGAATACCTATCGTTAAAAATATAAATCCTAGGCTAATAATACGATAACTCCACTGATCCAATTGTTGAATCAATTGATACCTGGAATAATTTCGAACAGAAAGAAAATAAGGAAAAGAAGTGTTTAGTAAAACATTGTTTTTTTCATTCATGTAGTGGATTTCATCAAAGGAAAATGACTCATTTACATTTAAAAAATGATTGCTTTTATCAAAAATCCTTCTAATTTTTCGAAATGTAATGACTAGAAGAGCTGCGGATAATAACGATCCACATAAAAGAGCTGCATAACCTAATACCATCATACTTACGTGCATCATTAACCACTGGGCTTGGAGAGCGGGTACTAATATTCCGGATTGATGCATTTTGGTTAAAAAACCCGAAGTAGCAAAACCCTGGGTAAAAATAGCGCTTGGCGCGGTTATTGCGCTCAAATGATTTTTATGTTTTTTAAAATAGAAAATCCTATGAATAATGGCGAAACTCCATGAAAGAAAGATTAATGATTCATATAAATCACTTAATGGGAAATGTCCCGAATAAATCCAACGAGTGACTAATAATCCTGTTAGACAGAAAAAGGTAGCTATCATCCCCTTTTCTGATGAATCATATAGTCCTATGGTTTCATCGACTAATAAGATTATCAACTGAATTGTAATTCCAATCGAAACGACCGAAAAGGATATATGAGTTAATATATGCTCTAAAGTTGAAAATATCATAAATAAAAAAAAAAATGAAAAGAGAGTCCCTCAAGTATACGGAATGGAAATCAGAAATTAAATTCATTATAGGTCTTTTTGGATATCTTTTAGAAGATGCTATGCCGCCACTCGGACTCGAACCGAGATGCTCTAGCACTGCTTCCTAAGAGCAGCGTGTCTACCGATTTCACCATAGCGGCTTGCTCGAAATCATAATAACCTTTTTTTATTCAATCGTCGAGATTGAAAGAGTCAATTTCAAAGAAATCGTTTTTAGGAAGCATTCAAATTGATGAATAAAAACTTGGTTAAATAGAAATATAGATTGAAAGATTCCCCTTTTTATCGTCTTTTTTAGTTATTTAAGGTTTCAGTTTTATTTAACTTAACAATGGAAGTTTTCATAGTTTATGTTTTCATAAAATAGAATTGTTATAACCAAATAGTAGTTCTTACCTTCAATTCAGGAAAAAACGAAAAAAAGAGAAAGAACTTTTTTTTTTTCAGTTTTTAATGATTCATTTCTCATTTATATGATTTTATGAATGAATCGAAAACTACTATTATTTTTTTATGAATCACAATTTCAGCGCGACATCCACCAATTCAAAAATTCAAAAAGGATTTATTTCATTTGCATCGCTTTTGTGTTGTTGTAATCCTTATCATTAGGGTTTTTTTGAATATTAATTTGTGTTAGGATTTATCAAACCAACTAGGTATTGGGCTGGACAGATCATATAAAAAAATTTCGATTGAAATCGTAATTGTACCTTGCTTCAAAAAATTCTTTCTAAACTAGAATTCTATAAATTAGAATTCTAAAGATATAGATTTTTTGATTGATCCTCCCTTTCAAACAGAGTATTTTTTTTTTTTTTTGATCACTTAAAAATTTCACCCTATTCGTATCTAATATCTGCCTAAATAGGTAAAGGTGCTTTTCCCATTTGGAGGGAAAGTGCGGGGTATATACAGTGATTCAGAAAAATAATGATTCAGAAAGTTACAAAACGGGTTTTTTATTTTATACTTAATCAATTAGTTTCAACAACCCATCGATTTTGCCTAAAGATTTTAGATCTGCTCTTCTATAGCATAACTAAAAAAAGAAAAGTAAAAAAAAAAAAGACAAAACCTTTATTGGTGTGTTATTTATAAGTGGCTGGGGTGATGGGGATTCTTATTTTCCCCATCCTGGGAATGAAAAACATATTCAAATCAAAAAAAGGTTGAAACTTTTGATTTTCTTTTTATTCTTTTTTTTTTTTCAAATTCCAAAAAGAGTACTAAACCTTTTTTTAGAATTCAGTAGCCAAATCAATCGGTTCAAAACATTATCGAATGTAAATCGTTACTTACTTTTTTTATTTCGATTTCGATTTTTATATTCTATATGATATATTCATAAGTATAGTATAAATTAGAAACGAAATTTGCTCATTTTTCGAGTCAGGCTGATTCAGA